TAGGAAATAAAATAGGAAAATGATTATTCATCGGATTATTCATCGAATGACTATTCATCTATTATATTTTCATCAAATAGGGGACGGGAAGACTCTATGAAAAAATGGTGGTTCAATTCGATGTTGTCTAAGGGGAAGTTAGAACATAAGTGTGGGCTAAGTAAATCAATAAATAGTCTTAATGCTCTTGGACATACCGGGGGAAGTGAAGAGCCCATTCTAAATGATACGGAGAAAAACATTCCTAGTTGGAATGAAAGTGGTAGTTCTAGTTTCAGTAATGTTGATTATTTATTTGATATCAGGAATATTTGGAGTTTTATCTCTGATAACACTTTTTTAGTTAGGGATGGTAATGGTGACTGTTATTCTGTATATTTTGACATTGAAAATCATATTTTTGAGATTGACAATAATAGTTTTTTTCTGAGTGAACTAGAAAGCTTTTTTTCCAGTTATTTGAATAATAGGACTAAGAGTAACAATCACTACTATTATCATTACATGTATGATACTCAATCTAGTTGGAATAATCACATTAATAGTTGCATTGATAGTTATCTTCGTTTTGAAGTCAGTATTCATAGTTCCATTTTCGAAGGTACCGAAAATTACAGTGACAGTTACATTTCTAGTTTCATTTGTACTGAAGGCGTAAGCAGTAGTGAAAGGGGGAATTCTAGTATAAGAACTGGTGGTAACAGCCGCGATTTCAATATAAGAGGAAGATCAAATGGTTTTGATATAAATAATAAAAAATACAGAAGTTTATGGGTTCAATGCGAAAATTGTTATGGATTAAATTATAAAAAATTTTTTAGGTCAAAAATGAATATTTGTGAACAGTGTGGATATCATTTGAAAATGAGTAGTTCAGATAGAATCGAACTTTTGATTGATCCGGGCACTTGGGATCCTATGGATGAAGATATGGTCTCCACGGACCCCATTGAATTTCATTCAGAAGAGGAACCTTATAGAGATCGTATCGATTCTTATCAAAGAAGGACAGGTTTAACTGAAGCTGTTCAAACGGGCATAGGTCAACTAAACGGTATTCCCACAGCAATTGGGGTTATGGATTTTCAGTTTTTGGGGGGTAGTATGGGATCTGTAGTAGGCGAGAAAATCACTCGTTTGATCGAGTATGCTACTAATAGATCTTTACCTGTCATTATTGTGTGTGCTTCTGGAGGAGCACGCATGCAAGAAGGAAGTTTAAGCTTGATGCAAATGGCTAAAATATCTTCTGCTTCATATAATTATCAATCAAATAAAAAGTTATTCTATGTATCAATCCTTACATCTCCTACAACTGGTGGAGTAACTGCCAGTTTTGGTATGTTGGGAGATGTCATTATTGCTGAACCCAATGCCTACATTGCTTTTGCGGGTAAAAGAGTAATTGAACAAACATTAAATAAAGCAGTACCCGACGGTTCACAAGCGGCTGAGTATTTATTCCATAAGGGCTTATTCGACCCAATCGTACCGCGTAATCTTTTAAAAGGCGTTCTGAGTGAGTTATTTCAGCTCCACGGTTTCTTTCCCTTGAAAAAAAATGCAAAAAAAAATATCGAAATAAAATGAAAATATAGATATAGAATAGAAGTGATTTCTATGTCTACCAAGAACTCCCATTTTTTACTAGGAATACCTGTTTCTTGGATTGAATTAGTTTAGTTAGAGTCGCGAACTTATAATAAACTCTTTAATTTTCATAAAAAACTCCTTATTTTATTAGAAAGATAGATAGAATATAAGGATGGGAGAATTAATAAAATTTCTTAAACTTAAGGTGGATTATCATACATATTCGTGTAGAAAGATGAATAGGTACACTTCATTTAGTTTTCATTCCTTGCACTTATTAACTACTTAATATTATTTATAATAGTTTATAATAGATATACTTAAGATATCCTTATAATAGGTACAAATATTAAATCGAGGTACCCATTCTATGACAGATCTTAACTTACCCTCTATTTTTGTCCCTTTAGTGGGCCTAGTATTTCCGGCGATTGCAATGGCTTCTTTATTTCTTCATGTTCAAAAAAATAAGATTGTCTAGATCCGATGGGACCAAATTTCAGCAATTTATTTCAACACTGAATCATAATACATATATTTATTTGGTACAGATATTTGTTTAGTGTAATATGGTATGATATGCGCCTTTTTCCGAATACAAATGAAAGAATTATTATGCATGCGGATACATGATATCCGCATAAATGCATGTATATGCGGGTTATCTGGTTAAAAATGATCGGCGAATATTTTTCTATTTTATAATTGAAAGTCAATGTATCTAACCAATTCCTCCTAATGGTTCATATCAGAATAGTGCTAGTTGATGAAAGTTATTTCGGCAAAAAGTAAAGTCAAATTTTTTTCTCAATTCCAATCGAATGCAATTGGATCTAGTATAGTATGAACTGGCGATCAGAACATATATGGATAGAACTTATAACAGGGTCCCGAAAAGCAAGTAATTTTTGCTGGGCCTGTATACTTTTTTTAGGTTCACTAGGATTCTTAGTGGTTGGAACTTCCAGTTATCTTGGTAGGAATCTGATACCTGGATTTCCATCTCAGCAAATCATTTTTTTCCCACAAGGGATCGTGATGTCTTTCTATGGGATCGCGGGTCTATTCATTAGTTCCTATTTGTGGTGCACAATTTCGTGGAATGTAGGTAGTGGTTATGACCGATTCGATAGAAAAGAAGGAATAATGTGTATTTTTCGTTGGGGATTCCCCGGAATAAATCGTCGCATCTTCCTTCGCTTCTTTATGAAAGATATCCAATCAATCAGAATGGAGGTTAAAGAGGGTCTTTTTCCTCGTCGTATTCTTTATATGGAAATCAGAGGCCAAGGAACCATTCCCTTGACTCGTACTGATGAGAATTTGACTCCACGAGAAATTGAGCAAAAAGCTGCCGAATTGGCCTATTTCTTGCGCGTACCAATTGAAGTATTTTGAAATGAACTGAAGGAAGAATGAAGGTTTTCTCCGCATAATGGAAGGAACTTGCTAATTTCCTTTTTAATACAATTGAAGTTTCTTCAGAATGTTCATTCGAGCAAAACATGTTAGATTCCATTTCCTCGTTCCTTTGGTGCAACGACCCGCATAGAATAAAACAAAAGTAGGAGAACGTATATGGAACAACTATAATAAATATAAAAAACCAGAAACTATAATAAAATAAGAAGAAATTTTTTTCTATACAAAAACTATTTTGTATGCGTATAGAGCCCAACTCAATTCTTTTATACTAGTAAAAAGTCTAATAAGTCTAATTAAGTATGAATTCATCAAATAAAATATCCGAATATGTATTTCGTAATACAGAATTCATCTTCTTAGGTTAGGCCTCAGATTTTGAATTGATGCCGTATTCCTGCGCTGCGGTCCGAATAATATTCGTTACTTCAAGTAACTTTTTCGAGTATTTATGGAAAGGAAGAAATGAAGATGAAATTCGTTCGAATTTGCCCAATTGAGATATCCGGAAATCCCATTTCCTTATAATTTACTTAATTTTATATATATTTATTTTATTTTATATTTCTATATTTTATATATTTTTTTTTCATCCGAAAGGGGATCCTTATTCTATTTCTATATTCCTTCTAGATCTAAGGACTAAATTATTACACAAAAGTGGGAATAGATCTATAGGTTCGATACCTTGTTATAGAACTCGCGCTTTAGAGAAATATCAGATAGAGTTGACAAATGAAACAGTTCATTAACAATTCACAGATAAAAAATGAAAAAAAAAAGAAAGCATTGACTTCCCTCCCATATCTTGCATCTATAGTATTTTTGCCCTGGTGGGTCTCTCTCTCATTTCAAAAAAGTCTGGAACCTTGGATTATTAATTGGTGGAATACTAGGCAATCCGAAACTTTTTTGAATGATATTCAGGAGAAAAATGTTCTAGAAAAATTCCTAGAATTAGAAGAACTATTCTTGTTGGACGAAATGATAAAAGAATACCCGGAGACACATATACAAAAGCTTCGTATAGGAATACACAAGGAAACAATACAATTGGTCAAAACGCACAATGAATATCATCTCCATATCATTTTGCATTTGTCGACAAATATAATCTGTTTCGCTATTCTAAGTGGTTATTTTATTCTGGGTAATGAAGAACTTGTCATTCTTAATTCTTGGATTCAGGAATTCTTCTATAACTTAAGTGACACAATAAAAGCTTTTTCGATTCTTTTAGTTACTGATTTATGGATCGGATTTCACTCGACCCATGGTTGGGAACTAATGATTGGTTCGATCTACAATGATTTTGGATTGGCTCATAACGAGCAAATTATATCTGGTCTTGTTTCCACTTTTCCGGTTATTCTAGATACAATTGTGAAATATTGGATCTTCCGTTTTTTAAATCGCGTATCTCCTTCGCTTGTAGTCATTTATCATTCAATGAATGAATGAAGAACTTATTTGATCCCCTGATATCAATCAAAAATTTTCTTCGCGTATAAAGAAAGCGTTTTCCATTTTTCTTATTCTTTATACTTCTACCTCTTCAAGGTATTCGTTCTATTTCAGTAGAATTATTTCAGTACAACGGCAGACTCGTGGATAGGGAACTATACTAGCTACCTATCTAATTTATTGTAGAAATTCGGGGATCAATGATTGGATCATGCAAAATAGAAATACTTTTTCTTGGGTAAAGGAACAGATGACTCGATTTATTTCTGTATCGATCATGATATATGTAATAACTCGAACATCTATTTCAAATGCGTATCCCATTTTTGCGCAGAAAGGTTATGAAAATCCACGAGAAGCAACTGGGCGAATTGTATGCGCCAATTGCCATTTAGCTAATAAGCCTGTGGATATTGAAGTTCCGCAAGCTGTACTTCCTGATACTGTATTTGAAGCAGTTGTTCGAATTCCTTATGATATGCAACTGAAACAAGTTCTTGCTAATGGTAAAAAAGGAGCTT